CGACCTAGCAATAATAGAATATATATTCTGTTTACTGAATCGCATAAAATTTTAGCCAACTCGATATATCTATTTCATACGTATGAACGGAGACGAGACGGAGGAATGAAGAGCATTTTCGACGCGAGTTCGAATTTGCGACAGGTACAAATATAAATAATTTGAGAAAATATTCCCGGAAAAAAAATTATGTCACTTACACATATGGAGTCTTGTATAGAATATCAAAATTGATCCAATTTCTACCTATTACTATGATATTATTATCCGATGGGATACCAAAAAAATAAATGGTTGAGATTCAACCTCCTCTCTATAAATGAGATCTATAAACGAGATAAAGACAGAATAATCAGAAGTAGTATAGAGTTTCCTTTTTTTTTTTTACACACTAAATTTCATGTTCAAAAAAGAATTCGCGGATTCTTTTTGGTAGTGGGTGGGATTTATAGAATACGATTGAATTGCGTAATATAAATATACTAAGAATAGTATTGTATTTATTAAGTACATGCCGATACGGCTATCTATCCACATATCACACCTTTTCTTGTAATTTCATTTAGGGGGGGCAACATGGGTCACACTCCATCAAAATTCGTATTTTCTATTCAATATATTCAATGAAAAATTGAAACACGATGATTCTCTATAGGGATATGTACATTAAGAGAGAGGCCCGGCTCGGTATCCGGGTAACAATTTCTGTTCTGGGGTTTACATATACACATATATGTTGTTATAATTGATAATTGAAATTGAAAAGGATTGATTATTGAAAAAAAATGTGATTAGTCATCAATCAATTTTATTTTCTTTTGCCATTCAAGGAAACAAAATTTCAGTGGAGATAAAAATTGAGGAACCGTTCACTAATTCAAAGTAAATTGTTAATGGTTCCAATTTGCCCTGAATTTTTCAGTCTGTCGTCGGAAATCCATTTTTTCTACTCTCAATAGAAAAGAGAAGGGAAATTTTTAAGTGATGTATATTTTGAGATACAGTCAATCGAAGAGAATAATATAAACTAGATGCAATAAAAAATAAAAAATAGGAATAAAAAAGGGATAAGTACAACGGGATTCAAGATCAAAAAAAAAAGCAAAAAAGGGTTAGTAATAGAATATGGATAATATTTTTAGCCATTTTGGATCCAATTTGGCGGCATGGCCAAGTGGTAAGGCGGGGGACTGCAAATCCTTTATCCCCAGTTCAAATCCGGGTGTCGCCTGATCAACAAAAGATTTTTTATTTCTTATCCTGCCGATCTAATTCGATGAATTCTTGCGGAGCAAGAAGCAGAGGCAAAGGACTAAGCGGGCGTGTCAATACTAAATTTTTATAACCCATAGCATAGGTTTTAGAAAAGACTGTCATTTTTTTCTCAAAATCTGGGTGTAGCCCAAACCCGTATCAATAGGAATGAAACAACTCTCACTTATTAATTTAATGATTGGTTCGGGTCATTTATTTGATTTTTCAATTGAATCAAATAAATGGTGAGAGTCAATTCCGGAATTCAGAACTAAGGTCAGAAATCTCGGTATACAAAGGTTCCTAAGAGGCACTCCGTTTTTGCTACTAGAATTGAAGAAGAGATTATACGAAAGACTATCATATCAAAATCTCTTACTCTTAAACTACTACCCTTATTAAAGTAGTGTCTCGCGACTCTATCGGGTATTAAATTAGATCGGATACGATGATGGGAAATCAATTTAGGAGTTGTGGAAAGGCCCGAGGATATTTTGTATCCAGACTCACGAGAGGCTATGAGTGCTCAGACATGCAATCAGAATGGTTGGTCTACTCTTATAGAGTAAAGGTCAAAGTTGAAAAAAAAAAGAATCTATGTAGTAATAGTGGCGGTGGGTTTTCCCGATTCTTTCACAGAAAGAAAGACAGTAAGCTTAGATCAAATAGGAAATAGAGGTATCTGATAGATAGTTATCTATCTTGATGGTATATATATTTTTATGTTTTTGCTTAGTAAAGAAAGGTATTAAAACAAACAAAACAATAGGTCTTACTATTCTTACATGCTCCATTAGAAGCATTCCTTTGATATTTCCAAAGAAAGGGCGGGTGTATCATCGTATTTGTACTTAATGCTTCCTGATTCTACCGGAAATCAAAAAATATTGAAACTTGTTACGAGTGTATTCATTGAATTGGTTTGGTTCATCAATAGTCTTAAGTCAAAATCCTATTTTGACTCTGTGCCATTGATTCCACTATGATTATTAATCAATAATAGAATAATTCCTTCATAGAAATAGGGGACATAATTCACATGGATATAGTAAGTCTTGCTTGGGCTGCTTTAATGGTAGTCTTTACATTTTCCCTTTCACTTGTAGTATGGGGAAGGAGTGGACTCTAGGGCTGGGGCACTACTAATACTAATTGAGTAATCGATTGAGCAATCGAACTGGATCAATTCTTTATTGATCATTTTGCGAAGCCTTAAAAAAAAATGTCTTCAAAATTGTACTGGAAT